GAAAAAAAAAATGTATCTATAGAAAAAATTTATATGTTATTCACATATATATGAGAATTTTTTGTAAGAAAACGGACCGGATTTTCTTTTCCGGAGTTACAACTATCCATTGAAAAAAAAATCTAGTTATTATAATAAAATGAAATAAATGCTCAAGACCCAAGTCGGCTTTCAAAGTTGATAGTGCTTTTTGGGTGATCTCAAACCTTGCGATTGTTATCGCCCCCCCCCCACAAAAAATCTCAGGAATTATTACATAAAAAGGATTTACTTGTTACTAATAAAATCGAACCCTTCTTCCTTCTTCTTTAGATCTACTTGTTTCACACCGATAGTATAATAAATAGAATCAATGCATAGGAAATGCATGCATTTCCATACTATTAAGTTTAGTGAAATAACCAAGCATAATCTGGATTATACTACATCACTTATGTTACTGGATCTTACGGAGCCCATTCATGCGGGATATGATCGAGTCTGATCATAGAAAAGATTCTTTTCACTTCAAGCGAACCGGCCTTTCTTCTGTAGGAGCTTGCTTGCATGGTGGTTGGAACAAAGACACATTTAATTATAAATTCAAATGTGGCAGATAAGATAAAATAATATATCTACATGGCCCAATCAATAGTTCAAGTCACACACTCCCATAATCCATTTTTTCTTCGGAGAATTCCCTTCAACTATTCGTGTATGTCAAATAAAATAAATAACCCCAATTTGTTAATTTGAAGGGAAATATCCAAATACATGTCTTATTCTTTTAAATAATCCATATTTGTAGCAATGAAATATTATTGTCCCCAAAAATGATAAATGATTGATTACAAATATATATGATTCATATTCTCTATAAAGGACCGGAAATGCCTTGTTTACGTATCATTGGAAAGTGCATTAACATAAATACGGCAGTAAGAAGAGGTAATACAAAAGTATGTAAACTATAAAAACGAGTCAGGGTGGATTGTCCCACACTAGCACTTCCGCGTAATAACTCTACCAAAGACGATCCTATTACAGGAATAGCTTCGGGTACGCCTGTTACAATTTTTACTGCCCAATAACCAATTTGATCCCAGGGTAAAGAATAACCAGTTACACCAAAAGATGCAGTCAATACGGCCAAAACTACACCTGTAACCCAAGTCAATTCTCGAGGTTTTTTAAAACCACCTGTGAGATACACACGAAATACGTGCAGGATCATCATTAAGACCATCATACTTGCCGACCATCGATGAACTGATCGGATTAACCAACCAAAATTAGCTTCAGTCATTATATATTGAACAGAAGCAAAAGCCTCACTAACGGTCGGACGATAATAAAAAGTCATAGCAAACCCCGTCGCTACTTGGACTAAAAAACAAGTAAGTGTAATTCCTCCCAAACAATAAAATATGTTTACATGAGGCGGGACATATTTACTAGTTATATCATCGGCAATCGCCTGAATCTCAAGACGTTCTTCGAACCAATCATAGACTTTATTGAGATAGGTAAACCAAGAAACCCCCCTGAGAACCGTATATGAGAATTTCATCTCGTACGGCTCAAACAGAAATACCCAAATAATGGTTGTAACTGAAACGGATATGTGTACTACAAAGTTTGAAATTTCTTAACTTTAAGTTAATCTTATGATTCCAATCTTCCTTCTATGAAGATAAGAAAAAATAGAAATCCGAAAACTATTCTTTGTGGTTAGAATGCCAAAATCTCAAGTCGGCTCACTCGTCTTTATCTTGATCCTTTCCTTACAGGCCTCTTGACTATTCTATTATTTACTTCATTTTTTTTGTATTTGTATTACTTTTGATTTGTGTGTATAAGGCGATTTTCTTGCTGTCTTCTTTCTTATTTTATTATTATTGATAGGAATTCTCTTGTTAAGACCCTATGAATCAATGAAAAAAACCTCAGATTCATACCAGAACCACGATGATTCAAAAAAACCTTTAATCGAAGTCCAAAAATTCCCTGAGTAAGAATCGCTGAATCATCACTTATTGAATGGATAGATATAATGAAAAAATCCAAAGAAACGCCTGTCCTTTTATACAAAAAAAAGAGAAGCGACAGCAGTTTGAAAGAATCAAAATCTTTCGATTTTTTTCTTCTAACTCTTTGTTTGAAACATTTTTTAAGTCCGGTTGCGAGGTCTAAATATTAAATATGAATCATAGTTCGAAAGAATTCATTTTCTATATTCCGTGCTCCAGATACTCGAATAAATATCTGACGGGATAAAAGCATCTCTATCAAGATGACAGATCCATTTTATGTTCTGTACTATCAATAGGATCAATTCTAACAAGTCACACACTCATATTCCGGAAATACAGAAACAAAGAAATTCCGCGGTCGAACTACCAAGAATGGTACAGAAATAAAAGACCTAAATGCTTCACTTTACTTTATATTGATATATTGATAAAGTTAGTTAGTTAGTCGGTTCTTGTGAATCTAATTCATAGAAATTCCGTCCAGTATAATGGACGAATTATAAATCTCCAAAATAATAGATAGAAAGATCGCAAATAGAGCCATTGCAACACCCATCAAAGGAGTCGTTCCCCATCCCGGAGCTACTTTACCATATTCTGAATTCAAAGGTTTCAATAAATCTCCTACAATAGTTCGTCTTGGACCAGATCGAGAACTATCCTCAACGGTTTGTGTAGCCATAAATCCTATTTTTTACTCATCGAGATCTGTTGACTTTGTATACCATTTCGCTGTAAATAAAGGATCTTATCCTATAGATCCGTTTTGGTCTTGAAATTATATAATATATATAGAATAATGGAAACAGCAACCCTAGTTGCCATCTCTATATCTGGTTTACTTGTAAGTTTTACTGGGTATGCCTTATATACTGCTTTTGGGCAGCCCTCCCAACAACTAAGAGATCCATTCGAAGAACATGGAGACTAGTTGAAGTAATGAGTCTCCCAATATATCAATATTGGGAGACTCATTACTTCAATTAAGATAAGAAAAAATCATTTCATCTTTTTAGTTGGAACTTTAGGTGGTTCTCTAAAAAAGATAGCGAAAAAAATGATTCCTAAAGTGGAGACTAAGAGGAATGTATAAACCAGTGCTTCCATAGATTTGATCGTGGTTTACAATTATAGCTTTCATACCTGTTTATTTAGGATCATCTCCCGTATAAAGAACAAGAGTAAAACAAAATGCAATGATTCAAATCAAGATTTTTCTGGTTCCCTACGTAAAATTCAAAACAAAAATAAAAAAGAAACAAAATAATGTTCTATCAGACCACTTGTTTTCTTGTAGTTGGATCTCCAAGTTTTTGGAATGCTCCAAATTCTACTTGAGCATCCAAATCGGGGTCGATACCGGCAAAAACATCTCTGAAGAGGGTTCTAGCACCATGCCAAATGTGCCCGAAAAAGAAGAGCAAAGCAAACGAAGCATGTCCAAAAGTAAACCAACCCCTTGGACTGCTACGAAAAACACCATCCGATTTCAAAGTAGCACGATCTAATTCAAAAATTTCACCTAATTGAGCACGTCTAGCATATTTTTTCACAGTAGTTGGATCACTATAAACGACTCCGTTGAGTTCACCACCATAAAACTCGACAGTTACACCTACTTGTTCAACACTATACTTCGATTCTGCCCTTCGAAAAGGAACATCGGCTCTAACAATTCCGTCTCCATCTACCAAAACAACGGGAAATGTTTCAAAAAAGGTAGGCATACGACGTACAAAAAGTTCATGCCCCTCCTTATCTCTAAAAATAGGATGTCCTAACCAACCGACAGCTATTCCATCTCCATTGTCCATTGAGCCCGCTCGAAACAATCCCCCTTTTGCCGGATTATTGCCGATGTAATCATAAAAAGCTAATTTTTCGGGAATTTTAGACCAAGCTTCCGATAAACTTTGATTTTCGACTAGCCCAGCACCAATTCTTCGATATATTTCTTGCTGGAAGTATCCCTGATCCCATTGATAACGAGTGGGACCAAATAATTCAATCGGGGTAGTTGCTGAACCATACCACATAGTTCCAGCAACAACAAAAGCTGCAAAAAAGACAGCAGCAATACTGCTAGAAAGGACGGTTTCAATATTTCCCATACGCAACCCTTTGTATAGACGTTGGGGTGGGCGCACACTAAGATGGAAAAGGCCTGCTAATATACCCAATGTCCCTGCTGCAATATGATGAGAGGCTATCCCCCCCGGAACAAAAGGATCAAAACCCTCCACACCCCATGCTGGATTTACAGATTGTACCCTTCCGGTTAGTCCATAAGGATCGGACACCCATATTCCAGGACCATACAATCCTGTTACATGAAATGCGCCAAAACCAAAACAAGACACCCCTGCAAGAAATAAATGAATTCCAAAGATTTTGGGCAAATCCAAAGAAGGTTTTCCGGTACGTTCATCACAAAATATTTCTAGATCCCAATAGACCCAATGCCAGATAGCCGCCAAAAAGCACAAACCCGAAAACACAATATGTGCCCCGGCCACACCTTCGTAACTCCAAATGCCCGGATTCGTTATAGCTCCCCCCGTGATATTCCAACCACCCCAGGAATTGGTTATTCCTAAGCGAGTCATAAAGGGTATAACGAACATACCCTGTCTCCACATTGGGTCAAGAACAGGGTCAGAAGGGTCAAAAACTGCTAATTCATATAGAGCCATCGAACCGGCCCAACCAGCAACCAGAGCTGTATGCATTATATGTACAGAAAGCAAACGGCCGGGATCATTTAATACAACGGTATGAACACGATACCAAGGCAAACCCATGAAAATACCTCTTATATCAACAAAAAATAGACACTATGTAACTTTATTGCACTGGAAAATACTATACTATGGACTCACTTTTTTCAGTAGATTATCTCAGGTAAAGGGTTCCTATCTCTTCTAGTTTTTTAGTAATAATAGAACTATTATATTTGTAGTAACAAAAAGAAGCAGATCTATTCTATACCCGATAAGTAACAATACGCAATGGTATTTTGCTGGGTTTACCCTATTTTATAGGAGTGAATGCAGACATATATTTGGCGTTCCCTTTTTATTTATGATTTATAACTCAAATATGATAAAGACAAATACTTTTTAACTTAACACAATAAACCGATTCTTACGTTTCCACACCAAAGTGAGATATACGGCTTCATTTTTTCTCCAGTTAATGCCCATTGGTGTTCCAAAAGTACCCTTCCGAAGTCCTGGAGAGGAAGATGCATCTTGGGTTGACATATAGTGCGACTTGTCAGATATATTGGGTCATATGATATGGGATTTCCCCGTTCTCTCCCCTGATCGAGATATACCTACCCCCGATCCTCCAAAAAGATTGATTGAATCATCAAAAATTTGGCGCTTGAAGTGTAATGAAGTGCAATTAGATCGCTTTTTTGTTTGGTTTTTTTTTTGGGGGGGGGGGGTATCCAGATTACTATGATATATATATATATATAAAATAATTTATGGTTGGCTTGGTTGGACCAATAAAATGAAGTACCCAGGCTCTGTTTAGAAAAAACCAATTGGTAAGATATATACGATTACGACTTCTATTAATTTCATATATTTGGCAGAAAACATTAAATAAAAAATTAAGAAAAAGGGAAAAGTCGTAGCAAAAAGACGTGGTATTGTAGTATTTGTCCTATATGTGCAAATAAAAAAAGGGCGGATCTTTACTCAGAGTAGAAAAGAAACCTAAAATAAAAGAATTGAAGAAGCCCGTACATAAACAAGAAAATTACATTTCGATTTTGGTTCGATCTCGACGAAAATAATACATCAATGAGAAGTTAGAAAAAGAGTCCATTATCAATATGAAAAAGGTTGAAATCAACACATTGATTCCTTTTTACGTAGTGAACCGTATGCATCAAAAGATGCATGTACGGCTCTTAAGAGATACAATTTAATCCTAATCAACCGACTTTATCGAGAACGACTACTATTTTTAGGCCAAGAGGTTGATAGTGAAATATCAAATCAACTTATTGGCCTTATGGTATATCTCAGTATGGAGGACGATAAGAAAGATCTATATCTGTTTATAAATTCTCCGGGCGGAGGGGTAATAGCCGGAATAGCTATTTATGATACTATGCAATTTGTACAACCAGACGTACAGACAGTATGCATGGGATTAGCCGCTTCAATGGGATCTTTTCTTTTGGCAGGAGGAGAAATTACCAAACGTCTAGCATTCCCTCACGCTTGGCGCCGATGAGTCTTTTTTTCTCAAATAAAAAAAAAGAAGACTATGCCTTCGCCATATGAAAATGAAGTAATAATAGCACGGCACTTCGAGTTCGATATGTCATTTTTTTTTTCAAAACCGTACCGTTCGATTATGTATCGAAAGAGTAGTATGAAAAGGAGGTATTCGCGATTTTTTCTGATCTATCCGGAGCCTATTTCAGTGTCACAAACTTTTTTGTTTTCAGTTTTCACACCGGAAAGCTTTTAACAATATTTATGTTATGAAATGAAAGAAAAAAACAATTTTTATTTTATAACTATTTGAAAAAAAAAAGAAACTTTTGGATTGCTGAATAACAGACGATACTAAATAATAAAAGCAACGGAACCATCATAGTATTTTTTTTTAATACTCTCCCAAACAAAAGGAAGGTTGGTTATTGGATCGTTTAATGATCTAGGATCTGATAGAGCCTGTATATGTATATTTTTTCTATTTCTTAGATGGAAGGTAAAAATTTCATACCATAGTAGAGCCGTATGCAATACGCAAAAGATGCCTGTACGGTTGTTCAATTCTATATATATTTATCTCTTCTCGGCTTATCATGCGAGATCGAGGAAACCCTTATTATGTAGGTTATATAATCAGGGTAATGATCCATCAACCCGCTAGTTCTTTTTATGAGGCACAAACGGGAGAATTTTTACTGGAAGCGGAAGAACTACTGAAACTGCGAGAAACTATCACAAGGGTTTATGTACAAAGAACGGGCAAACCTTTATGGCTTGTATCCGAAGATATGGAAAGAGATGTTTTTATGTCAGCAGCAGAAGCTAAAGCCCACGGAATTGTCGATCTTGTAGCGATTTGAATCAAAAATTAGCAGCAAGGATTCCCCACAAATACACAGTTTGAGATTTTCTTTTATCTTATTACCGGATTGAATAGACTATTACTAGTAATTAATCTATTCCTAAAATATACGCAATTCATAATATAATCATCGGGGTTAGGGTTGATCTAAACCAGCTCATTATGTATACGACTCACCATGCCAACTATGAAACAACTTATTAGAAACACAAGACAGCCAATCCAAAACGTCACAAAATCCCCCGCTCTTCTGGGATGTCCTCAGCGCCGAGGAACGTGTACTAGGGTGTATGTGCGACTCGTTCAGATCATAACAAAAAAAGAAAGGAAACCGTTTTTTCTAGTATCGACGTGTTAAGTTAAGATAGTGTGAATGGAAAAACCCCCATTCACACTATCTTAACACTCAAAAAATCGATTAAGAATCTATAATTAAAAATACATATATATATATTCTTCTATTCTATTGTGTTGTGTATCAAATTTATGGTTTCGATTGGTACAAACCCAATCACCTCCATTTGCAATTTAAGATGAGAAAGACTTCCCCATTGGTAGCAAACGGTTACCCATTAAGCGTGGGAAATACTATTTTAATTACAAAAAACTATGCCCTTTATTTATTTTGCAAGAACGGACTAAGAGGGTCAGCTATCCAGCAAATCTCCATACTTAAATACCGTTACCGTATAGCTGGTTTTCTTTGTGAAAGACCCATTACTAGATATTTCAAAGGTAGAGCCAAAGAGTGTGAACTGTACAAGTTAACAATAACATCGATTAAATCAACATTAAATTGAAAGAAGAGGCTCCGGTGTATAGAGAGGACCTCGCCGTTTAAAAAGTAATCATAGAAACGACGGAACCCACGATTTCTTTATCTATTTCATTGACTATGTTTTTTTGATACCTAGTATTAATAAAATTTCTTATTTCGGGGTCAAATGCTTAGAAAAAAAAAGAAAACGAAAAAGTCGTGGTTGGGGAGGTTATAGTAGCAAAAGCCGTTGGAATTTTTATTTTATACACTGGAAGAACACATTTTTGTTATTAATAGACTAGGGAACGGGAAAAGAATAACTGAAATAAAAAATCAAATAGTTATTCATCAAAGTATCATTTATTCAATGACTAGAATTAAACGAGGATATATAGCTCGGAAACGGAGGAGAAAAATTCGTCTATTTACATCAAGCTTTCGCGGGACTCATTCGAGACTGACTCGAACTATTCCTCAACAGAAAATAAAAGCTTTGGTTTCGGCTAATCGAGATAGAGATAGAAAAAAAAGATATTTTCGCGGTTTGTGGATCAGTCGAATAAATGCAGTAATTGGCGAGAGTAAAAAAACATATATATACAATATTTATAGTCGTTTCGTGTATAATCTGTACACGAGGCAATTACTTCTGAATCGTAAAATAGTTGCGCAAATAGCAATATTCAAAGAGAATTGTCTTTTTATGATTGCCAACGGAACCCGATAATCAAATCCAAAATCCCTGGAGACTGAACTCCGGGAGGGTAATAGAATAAAGATTTGTATGGATAAAATTGTTCATTTTGATGACTTTATCAATAAAATTCTATTGATAAAGTCATCAAAACGAACAAATACACCTACGTTCAATAAAAAAAATTTCTTCTTCTTCACCGATTATCTTATTTCTTTTTTTTTTTTAAGAACAGTAGGAGTAGTTCTAGCGATCGACTCACTTTTTTCAAATTGTTTTTCGTTATTAAGAAAGGGTAACAAAGATAAAATACGAGCTTGTTTTATAGCAATCGTAATTAATCGTTGTTGTTTTAAGGCCAATCTATTCACGCGTCTAGGTAATATTTTTCCTTGTTCACTAATAAATCGACTAATTAAACTCATGTTTTTATAATCAATTCGATCCCCCGATTGAATAGGGGGCAAACGCCTACGAAAAGATCGCTTAGATTTAAGAAAGATTCGCTTAGATTTATCCATGATTTTTTTATTCCTAATCCTGAAAATACCAGTTCTTATAAAATTATAAAAAAGGATTTGTTTTATTTATATTCTTCTATTCTATATAGAATAACTTCTATATAGAATAAATATAGATATCGAATCTATATATATATGAAAAATAGATATCTATTTTCATTTTTCTTGGAAGGATGACACTCAAGCGAGCCGTTTTCTCTATTTCTTTATCTCTGCGTGAATCATATGTTTGCAACAACGGGGACAGAATTTTATCAATTCCAATCGACTAGGCGTATTGTGTCGGCTTTTTTGAGTAATGTATCTGGAAATACCCGTAGATTCTTTCTTAACACCCTTTTGATCACAACCGGTGCATTCCAAAATAACATTGACTCGGATACCTTTACCCTTCTTGGCCATGAACCTCCTTTGGTTTTTTGATTCACTTAACTCTTCTATTTTTGGATTCGAAGCGAAGAAAAAGAAAAAAGGAACGAAAAAATGGAAGTTGATAATTCGAAATCAAATTATGTATCTATAAAAGATTTCATTCCAATTCATTTGAATTTAATATTTAATATAGTACAGTAATAATTAAGTAATACAATGATTTAGAACTACATTTCGAATCGTGGTCCAGTATTTCCGTTTTCATTTAAGTATCTTGTATGATATTGTTATCCCCACCTTAGCCATTCTATTTCCATTTTGGTCTCACTCTAGCATTAATATAAATGTAATTTCATTAATAATTTCTATTATTAGATTATTAATGAAATTACACTGAAGCCCGGGCCAGATTTCTAGTTTCACTGAGAACGAATCCGCCTTTATTCTTTATCTTTTATAACTTATTCTTTCTATTATATTAGAATTAGAAAATAGAATAAAAAAAAATAGAAATAAAGACGGGGGATTAATCACAGAT